GTTGGCGTAGCTTAATCAAAGCATAACACTGAAGATGTTAAGATGGGCCGTGAACAAGCCCCGTGGACACAAAGGTTTGGTCCTGACTTTACTATCAGTTCTAGCCCGACTTACACATGCAAGTCTCCCCGACCCCGTGAGAATGCCCTCAACTCTCCTGCCCGGAAGCGAGGAGCTGGCATCAGGCACAATACTTTTTAGCCCAAGACGCCTTGCTTAGCCACACCCCCAAGGGAATTCAGCAGTGATAGACATTAAGCCATGAGTGAAAGCTTGACTTAGTCAGGGCTAAGAGGGCCGGTAAAACTCGTGCCAGCCACCGCGGTTATACGAGAGGCCCAAACTGATAGAATCCGGCGTAAAGAGTGGTTATGGAAAATAATACACTAAAGCTGAAGGCCCCCTAAGCCGTTATACGCACTTGGTGGTACGAATCTCTAACACGAAAGTAGCTTTATTTTACTCAGCCAGACCCCACGGAAGCTAGGCCACAAACTGGGATTAGATACCCCACTATGCCTCGCCGTAAACTTAGATGTTTTTCTACAACAAACATCCGCCTGGGAACTACGAGCGCTAGCTTAAAACCCAAAGGACTTGGCGGTGCTTCAGATCCCCCTAGAGGAGCCTGTTCTAGAACCGATAACCCCCGTTTGACCTCACTACTCCTTGCTTTCCCCGCCTATATACCGCCGTCGCCAGCTTACCCTGTGAAGGCACCACAGTAAGCAAAATGGGCAATGCCCAAAACGTCAGGTCGAGGTGTAGCGTACGGAGTAGAAAGAAATGGGCTACATTATCTGACACAGATCACCCACGGAAGACCGCCTGAAATAGATGGTCCGAAGGCGGATTTAGCAGTAAGGAAAGAGCAGAGCGCTTTCCTGAAGTTGGCTCTGAAGCGCGCACACACCGCCCGTCACTCTCCCCGACAGTACTTATATTTAGTATTTAACACAACAATAACCGCAAGGGGAGGCAAGTCGTAACATGGTAAGTGTACCGGAAGGTGCACTTGGAACAATCAGGACGTGGCTGAGACAGTAAAGCACCTCACTTACACCGAGAGAACATCCATGCAAGTTGGATCGCCCTGAACCAAACAGCTAGCTCGACCACAAGGACAAGACTGACAACATTAATTAACCTAACACAGAATAACTGCATTAGCTAAATCATTCTACCACCCCAGTACGGGCGACAGAAAAGGACCAACGAAGCAATAGACTAAGTACCGCAAGGGAAAGCTGAAAGAGAGATGAAACAGCGCACTAAAGTAAATGAAAGCAGAGACTAAGCCTCGTACCTTTTGCATCATGATCTAGCCAGTACTATCAAGCAAGGAGTTCTCTAGTTTGGAGCCCCGAAACCGGACGAGCTACTCCGGGACAGCCTAATGTAGGGCCAACCCGTCTCTGTGGCAAAAGAGTGGGAAGATCCCCGAGTAGAGGTGAAAAACCTACCGAGTCAGGTTATAGCTGGTTGCCCGGGAAATGAATATAAGTTCAGCTCCGTAAAGCGCCCTACCCCCACAATCCCACTTAGACAAGGTGAGAGGATACCTACGGAAGTTAGTTAAAGGAGGTACAGCTCCCTTAACAAAGGACACAACCTTCACAGGAGGCTAAAGAATATATTAAACCAAGGCTACAGGTTTCAGTGGGCCTAAAAGCAGCCACCTGAACGGAAAGCGTTAAAGCTCAAACCAAATTAAGCCTATTATTCTATTAATGCACCTCTGATGCCCCTAATAAATACCAGGCCCCCCCATGCCCCCATGGGAGAGACTATGCTAGAACGAGTAATAAGAAGAAAGAACTTCTCCCCGCACACGTGTAAGTCAAACCGGACTACCCATCGACAATTAACGAACCCAACAGCAGAGGTCCATGCACCCCCGCCGCATCAAGCCAAGAAAACCACGCAAGCTAAATCGTTAACCCTACACAGGAGTGCAAATAAGGAAAGACTTAAGGAATGAAAAGGAACTCGGCAAACCTAGGCCCCGCCTGTTTACCAAAAACATCGCCTCCTGCCCATATTAGCCTATAGGAGGTCCCGCCTGCCCTGTGACCAAAAGTTTAACGGCCGCGGTATCCTAACCGTGCAAAGGTAGCGCAATCAATTGTCTTTTAAATGGAGACCTGTATGAATGGCATAACGAGGGCCTAACTGTCTCTTTTTTCCAGTCAATGAAACTGATCTGTCCGTGCAGAAGCGGGCATGAGTACACAAGACGAGAAGACCCTATGGAGCTTTAGACGCTCACCAGTCACCGGAAGCGGCCCTGCTTAACGGGCCCCCAAGCAAGGTAACCCTGGTATAAACGTCTTCGGTTGGGGCGACCACGGAGTAAAATAAAACCTCCGAGAGGAACAGGGGAAACCCTGAGCCAAGAGCTACAGCTCTAAGCAACAAAACATTTGACCAAAGTGATCCGGCCATCGCCGATCAGCGAACCGAGTTACCCTAGGGATAACAGCGCAATCCTCTCCCAGAGTCCATATCGACGAGAGGGTTTACGACCTCGATGTTGGATCAGGACATCCCGGTGGTGCAGCCGCTACCAAGGGTTCGTTTGTTCAACGATTAAAGTCCTACGTGATCTGAGTTCAGACCGGAGTAATCCAGGTCAGTTTCTATCTGTGACGCCGCCCTTCCTAGTACGAAAGGACCGGAATGGTGAGGCCTATGCCCCCAGGCACGCCTCCCTCCAATCCGATGAAAACAACTAAAACAGAGAAAGGAGAGCTAACCCCCTTCAGCCCCAGATAAGGGCACGCTGGAGTGGCAGAGCCCGGTAAATGCAGGAAACCTAAGCCTTCCCTGTCAGGGGTTCAAGTCCCCTCTCTAGCTATGTTGTATACCATCTTAATTCACATCGTTAATCCTCTCATTTACATCATTCCAGTCCTCCTTGCAGTGGCCTTCTTAACGCTAATCGAGCGAAAAGTGCTAGGCTATATACAACTTCGGAAGGGGCCCAACGTAGTAGGGCCGTACGGCCTGCTCCAGCCTATCGCAGACGGAGTAAAACTATTTATTAAAGAGCCAGTTCGACCCTCCACATCCTCCCCATTCCTATTCTTAGCGACCCCCACACTAGCCCTGACACTAGCTCTGACCCTGTGAGCCCCCCTACCCCTGCCCTACCCCGTCACAGATATAAACCTAAGCATACTATTTATTCTGGCCATATCCAGCCTGGCCGTTTACTCTATCCTAGGGTCAGGGTGAGCATCCAACTCCAAATACGCATTGATTGGGGCCCTGCGGGCGGTGGCTCAAACCATCTCTTACGAAGTGGCACTCGGACTTATTCTTCTTTGCACAATCGTGTTTGCCGGGGGATTTACACTATCTATATTTAGCACGACCCAGGAGGGGATCTGACTTCTAGCCCCCGCTTGACCTCTTGCAGCAATGTGATATGTCTCTACCCTAGCGGAGACCAACCGCGCACCTTTTGACCTCACCGAAGGAGAGTCAGAGTTGGTTTCGGGGTTTAATGTAGAATACGCAGGAGGGCCCTTTGCGTTATTTTTCCTTGCTGAATACGCCAACATCCTATTCATAAACACACTGTCCGCCATCCTATTCATAGGTGCCTCACATGCCCCCCTCCTATCAGAACTCACCACAGTAAGTATTATGATTAAGGCTGCGCTCCTATCGGGAATATTCCTCTGAATCCGAGCCTCCTACCCCCGCTTCCGCTATGACCAACTGATACACCTAGTATGAAAAAACTTTCTCCCCCTCACGCTTGCCTTGATTCTCTGACATATTGCCCTCCCAGTGGGTGCCGCAGGCCTACCCCCCCAACTATAGTACCAGGAGCTGTGCCTGAACGTCTAAGGGACACTTTGATAGAGTGACCTAAGAGGGTTAAACTCCCCCCGGCTCCTTAGGAAGAAGGGGCTCGAACCCATCCCCCGGAGATCAAAACTCCGAGTGCTTCCACTACACCACTTCCTAGTAGAGTCAGCTAAATAAGCTTTCGGGCCCATACCCCGAACATGTTGGTTAAAACCCTTCCCCTACTGATGAGCCCATACGTGTTCATTATCATTGCATTTAGCCTAGGACTAGGTACCACCTTAACTTTTGCCAGCTCACACTGGCTCCTAGCATGAATAGGCCTAGAGATTAACACCTTAGCTGTCGTTCCTCTTATGGCCCGCCAACACCACCCACGGGCCATCGAAGCTACTACTAAGTACTTCCTCGCCCAGGCGACAGCCGCTGCCATAATTTTATTCGCCAGCATGTCAAATGCATGAATATCCGGTCAATGAGAAATCTCCCATGTGTCACACCCCATTGCCTCTACCGCCGTAATGATAGGCCTGGCACTAAAAATTGGGCTAGCACCCGTACATTTCTGACTTCCCGAAGTTATCCAAGGAGTTACACTGAGCACGGGCTTAGTACTGTCTACATGACAAAAGCTAGCTCCCTTTGCCCTTATTCTGCAAGTAGCACACAATACACATCCCCACCTGCTTACAATCCTAGCCCTTTCCTCAACCCTGGTAGGGGGATGAGGGGGCCTCAACCAGACCCAACTCCGGAAGATCCTAGCCTACTCCTCAATTGCTCACCTAGGCTGAATGATTCTAGTAGCCCAAACGGCGCCTCAAATGACCCTCCTAGCGCTAACGTTGTACATTGTTATAACAACGGCGATATTTCTGACACTAGACAAAGTAGACTCAACCAAGATCGCAACTCTGGCCCTGGCCTGAAGCAAAGCACCCGCCCTTAGCGCACTGACCTGCCTGACACTCCTCTCCCTAGGGGGACTTCCACCGCTCACGGGGTTTATACCCAAATGACTGATTCTTCAGGAGCTCGTTAATCAAGGACTCCCTGCAACGGCAGTAATTATTGCCCTGGCAGCCCTAATTGGCCTATTTTACTATCTACGGATTGTGTATGTAATAGCTATGACCCTGTTTCCCCAAGCCTCCCACACCGTCACATCGTGACGAACCCCAACAGCCAAACGGCCCACCCTCCTACTATGCATAACAACCATAACGGCAATCTGCCTCCTCCCCCTCACCCCCTCAGTCATTGCTCTACTTAACTAAGGACTTAGGATAATACAGACCATGAGCCTTCAAAGCTCCAAGTAGGAGTGAAAATCTCCTAGTCCTTGAGTAAGACCTGCAAGACTCTATCTCACATCTTCTGAATGCAACCCAGACACTTTGATTAAGCTAAGGCCTTTCTAGACGGGAAGGCCTCGATCCTACAAAATCTTAGTTAACAGCTAAGCGCCCAAACCAGCGGGCATCCGCCTACTTCCCCGCCGTCCGGAGACAAAAGGCGGGGAAAGCCCCGGTAGATGCTACTCTACGTCTTCAGGTTTGCAACCTGACATGAACTTCACCACAGAGCTCTGGCAAGAAGAGGACTCAAACCTCTGTATTCGGAGCTACAATCCGCCGCCTACGCCTTCGGCCATCCTACCTGTGGCAATCACACGTTGATTTTTCTCAACAAACCATAAAGACATTGGTACCCTTTATCTGGTATTTGGTGCCTGAGCGGGAATGGTTGGTACTGCTTTGAGCCTTCTAATCCGGGCAGAGCTGAGCCAACCAGGCTCTCTACTTGGAGATGATCAGATCTATAATGTCATTGTCACGGCACATGCCTTTGTAATGATCTTCTTCATAGTAATGCCCATCTTGATCGGGGGGTTTGGAAACTGGCTAGTTCCCCTAATAATTGGGGCACCCGACATGGCATTCCCCCGGATAAACAATATGAGCTTCTGGCTCCTTCCACCCTCATTCCTCCTGTTACTCTCCTCCTCCGGAGTAGAAGCCGGGGCAGGCACAGGATGAACAGTATACCCCCCCTTATCCGGCAATTTGGCCCATGCAGGGGCATCTGTTGACCTAACTATTTTCTCCCTGCACCTGGCCGGCATTTCGTCCATTCTTGGGGCAATCAACTTTATTACCACGATCATTAACATGAAACCTCCTGCCATCTCACAATACCAAACGCCACTATTTGTCTGGGCCGTCCTAGTGACCGCTGTCCTCCTTCTGCTTTCTCTTCCCGTCCTAGCTGCCGGAATCACCATGCTTCTAACGGATCGTAACCTAAACACTACTTTTTTTGACCCTGCAGGAGGCGGAGACCCAATTCTATACCAACACCTCTTCTGATTCTTCGGACACCCCGAAGTATATATTCTCATCCTCCCCGGATTCGGAATAATCTCCCATATCGTAGCCTACTACGCCGGGAAAAAAGAACCTTTCGGGTACATAGGCATGGTCTGAGCAATATTGTCTATTGGCCTCTTAGGGTTTATTGTATGGGCCCATCATATGTTTACGGTGGGAATGGACGTTGACACTCGGGCCTACTTTACATCGGCAACAATGATCATTGCTATTCCCACCGGAGTTAAGGTATTTAGCTGACTTGCCACCCTCCACGGAGGATCAATTAAGTGAGAAGCCCCCTTTCTTTGAGCCCTAGGCTTCATCTTTCTATTTACAGTAGGGGGCCTAACTGGTATTGTCCTGTCTAATTCCTCCCTGGACATTGTCTTGCATGACACGTACTACGTAGTAGCACACTTTCATTATGTTCTATCAATGGGCGCTGTATTTGCTATCATGGCCGGGTTCGTCCACTGATTTCCTCTATTTACCGGGTACACGCTCCACAGCACCTGATCAAAAATCCACTTTGGGGTGATATTTGCCGGAGTTAATATGACTTTCTTTCCCCAACACTTCCTCGGCCTGGCAGGAATACCCCGACGGTACTCCGACTACCCCGACGCCTACACCCTGTGAAACACAGTGTCCTCAATTGGGTCACTAGTCTCTCTCGTAGCTGTCATCATGTTCCTGTTCATTTTATGGGAAGCTTTTACCTCACAACGAGAGGTTGCATCGGTAGAGCTCACTACAACGAATGTAGAGTGACTGCACGGCTGCCCTCCTCCTTACCACACCTTCGAAGAGCCGGCCTTCGTTCAAGTGCAGGTAAAGTAACGAGAAAGGGAGGAATCGAACCCCCGTAAGATGGTTTCAAGCCAACTGCATGACCACTCTGCCACTTCCTTAAATGAGACGCTAGTAAAACCATTACTTTGCTTTGTCAAGGCAAAATTGTGGGTTAGACCCCCACGTGACTCAACCCAGAGCTTAATGGCACATCCCTCACAAATAGGATTGCAAGACGCGGCCTCCCCTGTTATAGAAGAACTTTTACACTTCCACGACCACGCCTTAATAATTGTTGCATTAATTAGTATGTTTGTCCTTTACATTATGCTTCTATTGGTAACAACCAAGCTTACTGATAAATACATTTTGGACTCACAAGAAGTCGAGATTATTTGAACCGTCCTGCCAGCCATCATTCTGATTGTGCTCGCACTACCCTCACTGCGAATTCTTTACCTAATAGACGAAATCAACGACCCCCACCTAACAATCAAAGCTATGGGCCACCAATGATATTGAAGCTACGAATATACGGACTATGAAGATCTGGGCTTCGACTCTTACATGGTCCCTACCCAAGACCTCGCTCCAGGACAATTCCGGCTCTTGGAAACGGACCACCGAATAGTAGTTCCGATGGAGTCCCCAATTCGAGTCCTAGTCTCAGCAGAAGACGTGCTTCATTCATGAGCCGTGCCCTCTTTAGGGATCAAGATAGACGCAGTACCAGGACGACTCAACCAAACTGCATTCATTGCCTCCCGCCCCGGAGTTTTTTATGGACAATGCTCTGAGATCTGCGGAGCTAATCATAGCTTCATACCAATCGTGGTGGAAGCCGTCCCCTTAGAACACTTCGAGAACTGATCCTCGCTAATACTTGAAGACGCCTCACTAGGAAGCTAAATCGGGTCTAGCGTTAGCCTTTTAAGCTGAAGATTGGTGACCCCCAACCACCCCTAGTGATATGCCCCAACTCAATCCCGCCCCCTGATTTGCAATCCTTGTCTTCTCCTGATTTATTTTCCTGACTATGGTCCCCCAAAAAGTATTGACCATCGTATTTAACAATGAACCAACACCGGGAGCTGCCGAAAAGGCCAAACCCGGACCCTGAAGCTGACCATGACACTAAGCCTCTTCGACCAGTTTCTCAGCCCGACACTTCTGGGGGTCCCCCTTATCGCTTTAGCAATTGCACTCCCATGAGTTCTCCTCCCCACTATTTCCCCCCGGTGACAAAACTCGCGATTGTTAGTCCTTCAAGAATGATTTATTAACCGCTTCACTCACCAACTACTGACTCCCCTAAGCCTAGGAGGACATAAATGAGCTATAATCCTTGCATCCCTAATACTATTTCTAATTTCTATTAATATACTAGGCCTCCTACCCTATACATTTACACCAACCACTCAGCTTTCAATAAACCTTGGATTCGCTGTCCCACTATGGCTTGCCACAGTGGTAATTGGAATGCGAAACCAGCCAACCGCGGCTTTAGGACACCTTCTACCTGAAGGGACACCAGTCCCACTTATCCCAATTCTTATTATCATCGAAACAATCAGCCTGTTTATCCGACCCCTAGCCCTAGGAGTACGGCTAACTGCCAACCTTACGGCGGGACATCTTCTTATTCACTTGATCTCAATAGGGGTGTATGGGCTCCTCTCTATGATACCAACCATCGCCCTAATATCATACCTAATTCTGTTACTACTTACCCTACTAGAAGTAGCCGTAGCAATGATTCAGGCGTACGTATTTGTTCTTTTATTAAGCCTCTACCTACAAGAAAACGTTTAATGGCCCACCAAGCACACGCATTCCATATGGTAGACCCAAGCCCATGACCGCTTACCGGAGCAGTTGGCGCCCTCCTGCTAACCTCCGGCACTGCAATTTGATTCCACTTCCACTCAGTCACCCTGATAACACTAGGACTTATTTTGACGATTCTAACTATATATCAATGGTGGCGGGACATTGTTCGAGAGGGAACCTTCCAAGGGCACCACACCCCCCCCGTGCAAAAGGGGCTCCGATACGGAATAATCTTATTCATCACCTCAGAGGTCTTCTTCTTTGCAGGATTTTTCTGGGCCTTCTACCACTCTAGCCTCGCTCCTACCCCCGAACTAGGGGGGTGCTGACCCCCGACAGGCATTACTACTTTAGACCCGTTTGAAGTGCCACTTCTTAACACAGCGGTCCTTCTGGCCTCCGGTGTTACTGTTACATGAGCCCATCATAGTTTAATAGAGGGAGAACGAAAGCAGGCAATTCAATCTCTCACTCTAACAATCTTGCTGGGGTTCTACTTTACCCTACTCCAAGCCTTAGAATATTATGAGGCACCATTTACTATCGCAGATGGAGTTTATGGGTCTACTTTCTTTGTGGCTACAGGATTTCACGGCCTACACGTCATTATTGGATCGACATTTCTGACTGTTTGCCTCCTCCGTCAAGTACTCTACCACTTTACCTCTAGCCACCATTTTGGATTTGAGGCGGCCGCCTGATATTGACACTTCGTAGATGTAGTCTGACTATTCCTCTATGTCTCTATCTACTGATGAGGCTCATAATCTTTCTAGTATAACGACACTACAGATGGCTTCCAACCATATAATCTTGGTTAAAATCCAAGGAAAGATAATGAGCCTGATCATAACAATTCTAATGATTACTTCCCTACTATCCACTGTTCTGGTAATCCTGTCTTTCTGACTGCCCCAAATAAGCCCCGATGCAGAGAAGCTCTCCCCCTATGAATGCGGATTTGACCCCCTAGGATCCGCCCGACTTCCCTTTTCGCTGCGGTTCTTTCTTGTAGCAATCCTATTTTTACTCTTTGATCTAGAAATCGCCCTACTACTCCCCCTGCCTTGGGGTAATCAGCTACTTAACCCACTGGCTACAATCTCATGAGCCACCGCCATTCTTATTCTCCTTACACTAGGACTCGTCTATGAGTGAACACAGGGAGGACTTGAATGAGCTGAATAGGGGATTAGTCTAACAAAGACTTTCGATTTCGGCTCAAATAATTATGGTTAAAGTCCATAATCCCCTTATGACGCCAATACATTTTAGCTTTTCCACAGCATTCGTCCTTGGCCTCATGGGCCTTGCATTCCATCGCACTCATCTTCTATCCGCCCTACTATGCCTAGAAGGGATAATACTATCTCTGTTCGTGGCTCTATCCCTATGAACACTTCAAACAGAGTCTACTAACTTTTCAGCAGCACCAATGCTACTTCTTGCCCTGTCCGCTTGTGAAGCCAGCACAGGACTAGCACTATTGGTAGCTACAGCACGAACCCACGGCACAGACCGACTACAAGCCCTAAATCTTCTACAATGCTAAAGGTTCTTATTCCAACTTTAATGCTATTTCCCGTAATTTGGGCCACCCCAAAAAAATGATTATGAACTGCCGCAGTGACCCACAGCCTAATTATTGCTATCATCAGCCTTACTTGACTCAGCTGACCTTCAGAGACAGGCTGAGCTTTCTCCGGACCCTACATAGCAATAGACCCTCTTTCTTCCCCTCTGCTTGTCCTAACCTGCTGGCTCCTTCCTCTGATGATTTTGGCCAGCCAAAACCACACCCGCTCTGAGCCTCTTCCCCGACAACGGGTGTTTATTAGCTTACTTGCCTCCCTTCAAACCTTTCTTATCCTCGCATTCGGGGCCACGGAGATCTCCATGTTTTATATCATGTTCGAAGCGACATTAATCCCAACCTTAATCCTAATTACCCGATGAGGCAACCAAGCGGAACGACTAAACGCGGGCATTTACTTTTTATTTTATACCCTAGCAGGGTCCCTCCCTTTATTGATTGCCCTACTAATTCTGCAGAACTCGTTAGGGACTCTTTCAATGATTACACTTAACTTCAGCCAACCCCTAACCCTGTCCTCCTGAGGAGACAAAATCTGATGAGCTGGCTGTCTAGTGGCCTTCTTGGTAAAGATACCTCTATACGGAGTCCACCTGTGACTCCCCAAGGCACACGTAGAGGCCCCAATTGCAGGGTCAATAGTCCTAGCCGCAGTCTTATTAAAATTAGGCGGCTACGGTATAATCCGAATGTCGTCGATCCTTGACCCCCTAACTAAAGAAGTAGCATACCCCTTCATCGTGCTCGCCCTATGGGGAATTATTATGACCGGTTCGATTTGTCTACGCCAAACAGACCTGAAGTCACTAATTGCCTACTCATCAGTAAGTCACATGGGTCTAGTAGCTGCAGGAATTCTAGTCCAAACCCCCTGGGGGCTAACTGGGGCAATCACCCTAATAATTGCCCACGGCCTAGTATCTTCAGCCCTCTTCTGTTTAGCAAACACAACCTACGAACGCACGCATAGTCGTACACTTTTACTGTCCCGAGGATTACAGGTGCTCCTACCTCTTACAGCTACCTGATGGTTTGTCGCCAATCTGGCCAATCTTGCACTTCCACCGCTCCCCAACCTGATAGGTGAGATTATAATTATCACAACCATATTCAATTGATCCCCCTGAACCCTAATTTCCACAGGCCTCGGAACGTTAATCACAGCTGGATACTCCCTTTATATATTTCTGATCACCCAACGGGGCCCAACACCGGCCCACCTCATTGGACTAACCCCCTACCACACACGAGAACACCTCTTGATTGCCCTCCATCTCATCCCTATCATGCTACTTGTCCTAAAACCAGAATTTATATGAGGGTGATTTTACTGCTGGTATAGTTTAACGAAAACACAGGATTGTGATTCCTGGGATAAGAGTTCAAACCTCCTTACCCGCCGAGAGAGGCTAGTAGCAACAGAGACTGCTAATCCCTGCCCCCGCAGTTAGAGTCTGCGGCTCACTCGGCTTCTGAAGGATAGTAGCAATCCGTTGGTCTTAGGAACCAAAAACCCTTGGTGCAAATCCAAGCGGAAGCTATGCAGACTCCCCTAATCCTGACCTCCTCAATAACACTAATTCTGGCCCTGCTAGCTTACCCTATTATTACCACAATTAGCCCCATGCCTAAGTCCACTGTTTGAGCCACGACCCACGTAAAGACCGCGGTCAGCACTGCCTTTATCATCAGCCTTCTTCCCCTATTTACTTTCTTGGACCAGGGAACAGAAACAATTATTACCACCTGACACTGAATAAACACGTCCACCTTCAACGTCAGCATTAGCCTAAAATTCGACTCCTACTCAATTATCTTCACCCCCATCGCCCTATACGTAACATGATCAATTCTTGAATTTGCCTCATGGTACATGCACGCCGACCCACACATAGGCCGATTCTTTAAGTATCTATTGATGTTCCTTATTGCTATAGTTATCCTCGTTACAGCCAACAACATATTTCAATTATTTATTGGCTGAGAAGGCGTAGGAATCATATCATTTCTTCTTATTGGCTGATGGCAAGGGCGAGCTGACGCAAACACTGCTGCCCTCCAGGCCGTTCTATATAACCGGGTGGGGGATATTGGGCTAATCATGACTATAGCCTGATTCGCAACAACCCTGAACTCCTGAGACATGCAACAAATCTTTTCCTTATCACATGGCGTAGATACAACTCTACCCTTATTAGGCCTAATCATTGCCGCAACGGGAAAATCAGCACAATTTGGACTCCACCCATGACTGCCTTCCGCAATGGAGGGCCCCACACCAGTGTCTGCCCTGCTTCATTCAAGTACTATGGTTGTAGCCGGAGTCTTTCTTCTCATTCGTCTTCATCCCCTCACCCACAACAACCAGACAGCCTTGACTATCTGTCTATGCCTGGGCGCCCTTACCACCCTATTCACTGCCACTTGCGCTCTCACCCAGAACGACATCAAAAAAATCGTGGCATTCTCCACCTCTAGTCAACTCGGACTAATGATAGTCACCATCGGACTTGACCAACCCCAATTAGCTTTCTTTCACATCTGTACCCACGCCTTCTTTAAAGCAATACTATTTCTCTGTTCTGGCTCCATTATTCACAGCCTTAATGACGAGCAAGATATTCGGAAGATAGGGGGGATAAACGATCTGGTTCCATTTACCTCAGCCTGCCTGACAATCGGAAGCCTGGCGCTCACAGGAACCCCATTCCTGGCAGGCTTTTTCTCTAAAGACGCCATTATTGAAGCCCTAAACACCTCCTATCTGAACGCCTGAGCCCTCGTCCTAACACTGATCGCTACCTCCTTTACTGCGGTATATAGCTTCCGAATTGTATATTTTGTTACCATAGGAACCCCTCGATTTTCCCCCCTCTCCCCTATCAACGAAAACGACCCAGCGGTCATTAACCCTATTAAACGCCTGGCCTGGGGTAGCATTGTAGCAGGACTAGTTATTACCTCTAACACCCTCCCCATGAAAACCCCCATCATGACTATACCCCCGCTCCTGAAACTAGCAGCCCTAGCCGTCACAATCACCGGCCTTGTAACAGCCATTGAACTGGCCTCCTTGACATCCAAACAGCTAAAGCCAATCCCTAACATTAAACTGCACAATTTCTCTAACATGCTAGGCTACTTCCCAACGGTTGTGCATCGTCTCAGCCCTAAAATGGGCCTAACCCTGGGGCAAACAATGGCCAACCAACTGGTGGACCAAGCATGATTCGAAGCAGTTGGACCAAAAGGACTTGCCCAGACGCAACTAAAAATGTCCTCCACCATCAGCGACGCCCAACGAGGAAGTATTAAAATCTTCCTAACAATGTTCCTTATAACCCTAGGACTCGCCTGCCTTATAGCTTTAAGCTACGGAGTTCGCAGAGCCCCCCGGCACAGGCCTCGAGTTAACTCTAACACTACAAACAGGGCCAAAAGCAGCACCCAGACGCAAAATAACATTATTATACCTCCAGAGGAATACAGTATTGCAACCCCTGCAACATCTGCCCGAATAACTAGAAAGTCTTTGACACTACTTAGCGCCCCAGTGCTGTACTCATGGGCTCCGAGCCCGAAATACAAGAACCCCAACACTGCCAGCCCAAGATAAAACACCGCATACTCAAACACTGAATGATCCCCTCAGCTTTCAGGATGCGGGTCGGCTGCTAAGGCAGCCGAGTACCCAAAAACAACCAGCATTCCCCCTAAGTAAATCAAGAATAAAGTTAAGGCAAGAAACGGCAAACCAAATATTGCCAAAATTGCACAACCAGCCCCTGAGGACAGCACCAGACCAAAAGCCCCAAAATAAGGAGCCGGATTTGAAGCAACCCCCACCATACCCAGAATAAACACAAAAAATACAACGCCCACAATACTTAACATAATTCCTACCCGGATTCTAACCAAGACTAGTGACTTGAAAAACCACCGTTGTAATTCAACTATAGAAACCCTTAATGGCAAGCCTTCGAAAGACCCACCCCCTCCTGAAAATCGCCAACGACGCAGTAATTGATCTTCCAGCCCCCTCCAATATTTCAGTTTGATGAAACTTCGGATCCCTGCTAGGGCTCTGTCTGGCATCACAAATCTTAACAGGACTATTCCTGGCTATACACTACACCTCTGATATCGCAACCGCCTTTTCATCGGTTACACACATCTGCCGTGACGTTAACTACGGGTGACTAATCCGTAATGTGCACGCAAACGGAGCATCCTTTTTCTTCATATGCATTTACGCCCATATCGGTCGAGGCCTCTACTATGGCTCCTACCTATACAAGGAGACCTGAAACATCGGAGTTATCCTATTACTACTAGTCATGATGACAGCTTTCGTTGGCTACGTCCTTCCCTGAGGACAAATATCCTTTTGAGGGGCTACAGTCATCACAAACCTATTGTCTGCCGTGCCCTATGTAGGGAACGAGCTCGTCCAATGAATTTGAGGAGGCTTCTCCGTTGATAATGCCACCCTCACCCGCTTTTTCGCCTTTCACTTTCTATTCCCATTCGTAATTGCAGGAGCTACTATCCTCCATCTCCTGTTCCTACACGAAACAGGATCCAACAACCCCGCAGGGCTTAACTCGGACGCTGACAAGATCTCGTTTCACCCATACTTTTCTTACAAGGACCTGCTGGGATTCGCGGTTATGCTTCTGGCCCTAACGTCCTTGGCCCTCTTTTCACCCAACCTGCTAGGAGACCCAGAAAACTTCACACCCGCCAACCCCCTGGTAACACCACCCCACATTAAACCAGAATGGTACTTCCTCTTTGCCTACGCCATCCTTCGGTCTATCCCTAACAAACTCGGAGGGGTATTAGCCCTATTGTTTTCTATTCTAGTACTTATAGTTGTGCCCATCTTGCATACCTCTAAGCAACGGGGTCTGACCTTTCGCCCGCTAACTCAGTTCCTTTTCTGAACTTTAGTGGCAGATGTCGTTATCCTAACATGAATTGGAGGAATACCTGTAGAGCACCCTTTCATCATCATTGGCCAGGTAGCTTCAGTGATCTACTTCGCCTTGTTCCTTGTCCTTGCCCCGTTGGCGGGATGGGTGGAGAACAAGGTCCTAGAATTTAACTGCCCTGGTAGCTTAACTCTAAAGCGCCGGTCTTGTAAACCGGAGACAGGGGGTTAAAGTCCTCCCCAAGGCCCAGAAAAGAAAGATTCCAACTTCCACCTCTAACTCCCAAAGCTAGAATTCTAAGTTTAAACTATTCTCTGCGGCAAACACATTGTACTTAAGCTGCAACATAGCGTAAGACATACTATGCATTATATTACATACACTATGGTATAGGACATACTATGCATTATATTACATACACTATGGTATAGGACATACTATGTATAATCACCAATAAAGTGTGTAAAGACAAACAAGAATTACACTCAAACAAGGTATACTAAACCATAAGGACTCCTAATCAGAATACACTTGTACTCAGAATATTTGCTGGTTATTCCCCACAAGAACCATTGAGCACAGTTTCCATGCGTTATTCACCTAGGATTGGTACTAATAAACAAGTCTAAATAAGAACCGAGCAATGAACTGAGTAATTGCATATCATGAATGATAAGATCACGGACAACAACCGTGGGGGTTACACCCGGTGAACTATTCCTGGCATTTGGTTCCTATTTCAGGTCCATCAATTGCATAGTCCTCCCCAGTGAACTACTAAGACATAAGTTAATGTTGGAGTACTATCGACTCGTTACCCACCAAGCCTAGCACTCTTTTATAGGCATTTGGTACTTTTTTTTCCGCTCACTTTCACTTTGCATTTGACGAATCCCTCCTAATACCAATCCTCAAGGTTGAACATTTCCTTGCTAGGGGTAATGAATCATGTAATACTTCATCAACTTAGATAGAAGAATTGCATAACTGATATCAGGTACATAAGCATTGCTATATAACCCTAATCTTTTTATTACTACTGCCCCCCCTCTTAGCCAAGTGACGAGGTTTTTTCGCGATCAAACCCCCTTACCCCCTGTGCCCTAAGAGTCCTATGATTCATGTCAAACCCCAAAACCATGATAAGTCCCTACTGGCGTTTTCAACGAGTTCCGATGCATGTTGATTATTATAGTGTTGTAAAAAATGTCATTGTGTA